TTATGTATTGAACAGCCCTACTTGAGGTTATATTTACAGATCTAGGGAGATGTCTGTCTAAGGAAGGCGAATCTTTAAAGTAAGGGGGTGCGACCTTACGGGTGGTGGAGATTATAATATTTGGCTTTGGAATGCTGTTAAGTCTATTTATATTATGATGTCATTATTCTTGTTTTTGGGGTTTGGCAAGAGATACTATTAATGCTCATAATACAGGCTTAATGGGGGGTAAGGGGGGTTTGCGGAATAAAGATTTACTAATGGTGGTGTAATTGGGTCTTGGGGTATGCGTATGCGTGCGTATGCGTGCGTATGCGTGCGTATGCGTGCGTATGCGTGCGTATGCGTGCGTATGCGTGCGTATGCGTGCGTATGCGTGCGTATGCGTGCGTATGCGTGCGTATGCGTGCGTATGCGTGCGTATGCGTGCGTATGCGTGCGTATGCGTGCGTATGCGTGCGTATGCGTGCGTATGCGTGCGTATGCGTGCGTATGCGTGCGTATGCGTGCGTATGCGTGCGTTGTTAGTATGTACTTATTTAATATTCATGTGGTGAATAATTTAATGTACGATTATACATAGGATGTATTATGTAATATAAATGTTAGTATGTACTTATTTAATATTCATGTGGTGAATAATTTAATGTACGATTATACATAGGATGTATTATGTAATATAAATGTTAGTATGTACTTATTTAATATTCATATGGTGAATAATTTAATGTACGATTATACATAGGATGTATTATGTAATATAAATGTTAGTATGTACTTATTTAATATTCATGTGGTGAATAATTTAATGTACGATTATACATAGGATGTATTATGTAATATAAATGTTAGTATGTACTTATTTAATATTCATATGGTGAATAATTTAATGTACGATTATACATAGGATGTATTATGTAATATAAATGTTAGTATGTACTTATTTAATATTCATATGGTGAATAATTTAATGTACGATTATACATAGGATGTATTATGTAATATAAATGTTAGTATGTACTTATTTAATATTCATATGGTGAATAATTTAATGTACAACCATACATAGAGCACATTGTGCAATTTCCGCGGGCTAGATGTATAGTAAGTATAGTAAGTGAGGTTTACAAGAGGTAGTTTAATTAGAATATCAGCTTTGGGTGTTGATGGTGGGGCATAAGCTCTTCTCTTGAGTCTTTGGGAGAATTATTCTTCCCCTTCTCTGGTTTACAAGACCAGTATAATTAATATACTACATAGACTCTTCATTTTAGTAAGTGGTTTTCTACAAGACTGGTTAGAGGTATGAAAATAATAATAATGGAAAAATAAAGGATTGATGCAAGTTGTCCAATAATAACGTATGGATGTTCGACAGGTTGTCCTCCAATTCATGTTAAAGTTAGGAGATCTGCTGCTAAAAGTCAGAATAGGCATTGGCTTAGAGGGCGGAAAGCTATGCTGCGTTGTTTGGATGTGTGGAGTAGGGGAATAATAATTAAAATGAGAATAGAGAGAACTAAGGCCAGGACTCCTCCTAATTTATTTGGAATCGATCGTAGAATTGCGTACGCAAATAGAAAATATCATTCTGGTTTAATATGGGGAGGGGTGCTTAGTGGGTTTGCTGGTATATAATTGTCAGGATCTCCCAGCATATCAGGAGAAAATAATACTAGTATTAATAGGACTATAATTATTAGTAGTAATCCTAGGATATCTTTGATTGTGTAATAGGGATGGAAGGGAATTATGTCTATATTAGAGGGGATTCCTGTTGGGTTGTTAGACCCTGTTTCGTGAAGAAATAAAAGGTGGACTATGACTATGGCGGAAATGATAAATGGGAGTAGGAAGTGAAAGGCGAAAAATCGAGTTAGGGTGGCTTTGTCAACGGAGAAGCCCCCTCAGATTCATTCTACAAGATCTGTGCCAATATATGGGATTGCAGAGAGTAGATTGGTAATTACGGTTGCTCCTCAAAAGGACATTTGTCCTCATGGGAGTACATATCCTATGAAGGCTGTTGCTATAACAGCAAATAATAGGATTACTCCAATATTTCAAGTTTCTGTATATATGTAGGATCCATAGTAGAGTCCTCGTCCTACATGAAGATACAGGCAAATAAAGAATATAGAAGCCCCATTTGCATGTAGATATCGTAGGACTCAGCCGTAATTTACGTCTCGACAGATATGGGTAACAGAATTGAAGGCTGTTGCAGTGTCTGATGTGTAATGTATAGCTAGAAATAATCCTGTTAAGATTTGTAGTGCTAAGCAGATTCCTAGAAGAGATCCAAAGTTTCATCATGATGAGATGTTTGATGGTGCAGGAAGGTCAATAAATGAGCTATTAATAATTTTTACTAAGGGGTGGGATTTTCGAATGTTGGTCATTTATTTGTTCTTGTAGTTGAAATACAACGGTGATTTTTCGTGTCACTAGTCGTGGATATAATCCATGCAGGAATAATGATAGTATATATTGTATCTATTTTAAGTATTGTTTTTGTAATTGGTTTTGTAGGGTTTTCTTCTAAGCCTTCTCCTATTTATGGAGGAGTTGGGTTGATTGTAAGTGGTGGGGTTGGCTGTGGCATTGTTGTAAGTTTTGATGGGTCATTTTTAGGGTTAATAGTATTTTTGATTTATTTAGGGGGAATATTAGTAGTCTTTGGGTATACAACGGCTATAGCTACCGAGCAGTATCCTGAGGCTTGAGTTTCTAATGTGGTGGTGTTAGGGTCATTTATTGTTGGATTGATTATAGAGTTTTTGTTAGTTTTATATGTCTTGGTTGGTGAGAAGTTAGAGGTAGTTTTTGAGTTCAATGAGATTGGGGATTGGGCAGTTTATGATGTGGGTGATTTTGGAATATTTACTAAGGAGTCTGTGGGAGTTGCTGCGTTGTATAGTTATGGTAATTGACTAGTAATTGTCACTGGTTGGTCTTTACTTATTGGTGTAGTTATTATTTTAGAGATTACACGTGGAAATTAAATATAATTAGGGCTATGGTTATAGTAATTAGGAAAGAGAGAGAATACAGTTTAATTAGTCCTTTTTGGTTAGATACTATGATTGAAGTGTTTTGTTGAATTTTGGTAATTAGTTTTGGTAGTACATTTTCCAGTCAAATTAGATCGAGTAATATTGTAGCTGATTTTTGGCTTATAATTAAGCTTGTTAAAGGGTTTAGGCGATGCATGGTAAGTGGAAAATATCCTAGTATAGTTGAGAATTTGAATGTATTTGAAGGATGTTTGTATTTTAAGTATTGAGTTATATAGTTGAGCTCTAGAGCTATGGTAAAGCCTATTAGAGTTACAAATAAAGCCGTTAATTTTAAATATAATGGTATAGTTATTTGGGGTACGGTTGATGGGTTAATATTATTAGAAATGAAGAATCCGGCAAAGATGCTACCAATTAGTAGACGTGTAATAGGATTAATTAGTAGGGGGTTATTTTCATTAATTAGAATTAAGGACGGAAATCGCGGTTTTCCAAGTAGTGCGAAGAAGATGATGCGGGTACTGTAAACAGCTGTTAATGAAGTGGCGATAAGGGTAATTAGTAGGGCTCAGGCGTTTGTATAGGATGTGTTTGCAGTTTCAATAATTAGGTCTTTTGAGTAAAATCCTGTTAAGAAAGGCATTCCTGTTAATGCTAGGCTGCCAATAATTAAGGCGGTAGTTGTGAAGGGGAGAGGTTTGAATAGTCCTCCTATTTTTCGGATGTCTTGTTCATCATTTAGGCTGTGGATGATAGAGCCGGAGCATAAAAATAGTATGGCTTTAAAGAATGCGTGCGTGCAAATATGGAGAAATGCTAGGTGTGGTTGATTAATACCGATAGTTACTATTATTAAGCCTAGTTGACTTGAAGTGGAGAAGGCTACGATTTTTTTGATGTCATTTTGAGTTAGGGCGCAGATAGCTGTAAATAGGGTAGTAATAGCTCCCAGGCATAGGGCTAGAGATTGGACTGTCTTGTTGTTTTCTATTAAAGGATAAAATCGGATAAGTAAAAAAATACCTGCAACTACTATTGTGCTAGAGTGCAGTAGGGCTGAGACTGGGGTGGGTCCTTCTATGGCGGAGGGTAGTCATGGATGTAGTCCAAATTGGGCTGATTTTCCTGTGGCAGCTAGTAACAGGCCTATTAATGGGAAAGTGGTGTTGTCTAAGTTTAGTATAAAAATTTGTTGGAGTTCTCATGAGTTTGAATTTGCTATAAACCATGCTATAGATAAAATAAATCCAATGTCTCCAATACGGTTATATAAAATTGCTTGTAGTGCGGCTGTATTAGCATCTGTTCGTCCGTATCATCATCCGATTAGCAGGAAAGATATAATGCCAACTCCTTCTCAGCCGATAAAAAGTTGAAAGATATTGTTAGCTGTAACTAAAATTAATATGGTAATTAGAAATATGAGTAGATATTTAAAAAATCGATTAATATTAGGGTCCAGGTGTATATATCATATTGAGAATTCTATGATAGATCAGGTAATAAATAAAGCTACAGGTACAAATATTATGGAGAAGAAATCTAGTTTAAAGCTTAGAGATAATTTTATAGTTTGAATTGTTATTCAGTATCAGTTTGAGATTATTATTTCTTGGCCAGATTGGATAAATATAATAGTTGGGGGGAGGCTAATTATAAAAGAGTAAAAGATTATTGTTTTGACGTATTGGGGGTAAGAATAGTGGTTGGAGGCTTTGTTGGAAGTGGATATAAGAGGTAATATGAGAATGGCTAATGATAGTAGTATTAAAGTAGAGAATAGGTTTATAACTTTTATTTGGAGTTGCACCAATTTTTTGGCTCCTAAGACCAATGGATAACTTCTATCCTTTAAAAGTTTAAAAAAGCCGCGCTTTTAAGCACGGAGGCATGAATTAGCAGTTCTTGCATTCTTTTTCGGTAAATAAGAATTTTATAATTCTATTATTAGATTCACAATCTAATGTTTTTGTTAAACTATATTTACAGTATATGGTTCCCAGAATAATTTTGGGGTTGATCATTAGTAGTAATAGGGGTGTAAGGTGTAATACTATTAGAGTGTTTTCTCGGGTGTAAGAGGGTTTAATATTGTGAATGTGGTAAGTATATTTACCCCGTTGAGTCGTGATTAATATGTAGAGTGTATATAGGGCGGTGATGGTGATGTTAATGCCTAATAAAATTATAGAGAAATTAGATCATGAAAATATAGATACTGTTACAAATAATTCTCCAATTAGATTAATAGATGGGGGTAAAGCTAGGTTTGTTAAGCTTGCTAAGAGTCATCAGGCTGCTATGAGAGGGAGAATTGTTTGTAATCCTCGAGCTAAGATTATAGTTCGACTGTGGGTTCGTTCATAATTGGAGTTTGCTAGACAGAATAATAGTGAGGATGTTAGGCCGTGGGCAATTATTAGAGCGGTTGCTCCTATAAATCCTCAGGGACTTTGAATTAAGATAGCTATAATTACGAGTGCTATATGACTAACAGATGAATATGCAATTAGTGATTTTAGGTCTGTTTGGCGTAAGCAGATAGAGCTAGTTATAACTATACCTCATAAAGAAAGTATTATGAAAGGATATACTATAAAATTAACAGCAGGGTTTAGTATGATGGTAATACGTAATATTCCATACCCGCCTAATTTTAGTAGAATGGCTGCTAAGACTATTGAGCCTGCAATTGGAGCTTCAACATGAGCTTTTGGTAGTCATAAGTGGAGGCCGTAAAGGGGTATTTTTACTATGAATGCTAATATAAATGCTAGTCATAAGAGTGAATTACTTCAAATATAGGTTGGTGGTTCAGTTAAATATTGAGTTAATAATATGTTTAGTGAGCCCAGGGTTGTTTGGGTATAAATTAAGGCAATTAGGAGAGGTAGTGATCCAGCCAGAGTGTAAAAAAGAAAATAAATTCCAGCGTTCAGTCGTTCTGTTTGACCTCCCCAGCGAGTAATGATAATAAGAGTTGGTACTAGTGTAGCTTCAAATAGGATATAAAATATAATTAACTCAGTAGCAGAAAAGGTCATAATTAAGAAAATTTGAAGTAAAATTATTATTGTAATATATAGTTTTTTTCGTATAGGGGATTCTTTGGTTATGTGATATTGGCTAGCAATAATTATAAGTGGTAGGAGTCAGGTTGTTAACATTAATAAGGGGGTTGATAGTGAATCAGAGAAAAATAGTAATGATAAATTTAAGCTGTTGTCGCAAGGTTGATTTATTAGGGGGAGACATGCTATACTAATTATTAAACTATAGATTGTTGAGTTAATTCATATTATATTACTTTTTGATAGTCATGTGAGTGGGATTAGTATAGTTGTGGGGATAATAATTTTTAGCATTGCAGAAGATTGAGGTTTTGTACGTAGTCAACCCCGTATGTATTTGATACAACTACTAGTAGTGATAGCCCAAGGGCTGCTTCACAGGCTGCAAACACTAAGAGAATAATGGGTATCATGCTGGCCAGGGTTGTATGGGTAATAAGAATTGTTACAGTGACAAGAACGAATAGGGATAGTATTATTCCTTCTAGGCATAGTAATGAGGATATTAGGTGAGATCGATATATAAGTAGGCCTAAAAGAGAGGTAGTAAATGCTAACAGGATATTTAAATGGGTTAGGGACATATTGATAATTGTGGAATTAACCATAATCTAATGAGTCGAAATCATTTATTTTATATTAAACTAATTATCATATTCTGATCACTCTAATCCTTTTTGCATTCATTCATATGCTAGGCTAATAATTAATAGGGAGATAAGAAATAGAGATATGAATAATATGGTTACTAGTTTGTCAGTTTGAGAGGCTCATGGGAGTGGTAGTAGTAATGCGATTTCAAGATCAAATAATAAGAAGGTGATTGCTACTAGGAAGAATTTTATAGAAAAAGGAAGGCGGGCTGAGCCTATAGGGTCAAAACCACACTCGTATGGACTTGATTTTTCAGCATATACGTTTATTTGAGGGAGTCAAAATGCAATCGTTACAAGTAGTGAGGCTAATAGGGTATTAATAATTAAAGTTAAGATAAAATTTATTATTCTTTCTTGGAGTTTTCCAAGACTAGCTGATTGGAAGTCAGCTGTACTAATTGATACTAAAAGAACAAGATCCTCATCAGTAAATAGAGACGTATAAGAATAGTCATACAACATCTACAAAGTGTCAATATCAGGCTGCGGCTTCAAATCCAAAATGATGGCTAGATGTAAAATGATAATTTAATTGTCGTAGAAAGCATACGATAAGGAATGTTGAACCAATAATGACATGGAGACCATGAAATCCTGTAGCCATAAAGAAGGTGGACCCATATACTCCATCAGAAATAGTAAATGGTGTTTCATAGTATTCGGAGGCTTGTAAAACTGTAAAATATAAGCCCAGGAGAATGGTGATTAGTAATGCTTGTATTATATGTGCACGATTTCCTTCTATTAGGCTATGATGAGCTCAAGTAATAGATACTCCAGAGGCCAATAGAACGGATGTGTTTAGAAGTGGTACTTCTATGGGGTTAAGAGGAGTAATGCCTGCTGGAGGTCAATAACCCCCCAGTTCTGGAGTAGGAGCTAGACTTGAGTGGTAAAAGGCTCAAAAGAACCCGGAAAAAAAGAAAACTTCTGATAAGATAAATAAAATTATTCCATAACGAAGGCCTTTTTGTACAATTGGTGTATGGTGTCCCTGAAATGTACTCTCTCGGACAATATCTCGTCATCACTGATATATTGTTAACATATTGGTAGTCAGGCCTAGTAATAATAAAAGTGAGGTGTTAAAGTGAAATCATATAACTAGGCCGGATGTCAGAAGGAGGGCTGATAGGGCCCCTGTTAATGGTCAAGGACTTGGGTTAACTATGTGGTATGCATGTGTTTGGTGGGTCATTAGGCATTATCGTGTAAATAGAGACTTACTAGTAGAGTGAATACATATGCTTGAATTAAGGCAACGGCAAATTCTAATACTGTTAATAGGACTAAAATAATAAATGTAATGAAGGCAGTAGTTATGCTGATATTCATTAGTGCTAGGGTAGCCCCTCCGATTAAATGGATAAGTAAATGTCCTGCAGTGATATTTGCTGTAAGTCGTACTGCTAGTGCTATTGGTTGGATGAATAGGCTAATTGTTTCAATAATTACTAATATAGGAATCAGGGGCAGTGGTGTTCCCTGAGGTAAAAAATGTGCTAGAGATGCTTTTGTTTTATGGCGAAAGCCTAAGATAACAGTACCTGCTCAAAGGGGAATGGCCATGCCCAGATTTATTGATAATTGAGTGGTTGGGGTAAAAGAATGTGGTAAAAGGCCTAGTAAATTTGTTGAGCCGATAAATATAATAAGTGAGATTAATATGAGTGCTCAGGTTTGGCCCTTCTTGCTATGAATAGCTATTATTTGTTTTGTTGTCATGCGAATTAGTCACTGTTGAATTGAGACTAGGCGATTATTAATTAGTCGTGTTGTTGATGGGAATAATATACTTGGAAACATAATAATAAGTACGACAATAGGTAATCCTATTATCGTTGGGGTAATGAAAGAGGCAAATAAATTTTCGTTCATTTAGTTTCTCAAGGGGTTGAGTGTTTTTGTAATTTAGTTGTCAAGGGTTCAGGATTATTATAGTAGTAGTGTTTTGAAATTTTTAATTGAAATATAATAAATAATGTAATAATTATTGAGATAATTGTAATAAATCATGTTGATGTATCTAGCTGTGGCATATCATTAAGGAAAGATTTAGACTTCCAATCCCTAACTTAAAAGGTTAGTGCTAATTTAGCTTCTTAATGAGGTTATAGTATGGATGATGATCATTTTTCGAAATATTTTAGAGGGATTATTTCAAGTACAATGGGCATAAAACTATGGTTAGACCCGCAGATTTCAGAGCACTGTCCGTAATATAAGCCTGGCCGAGTGGCTAATAATGTTGTTTGATTTAGGCGACCAGGGATAGCGTCAGTTTTTAATCCTAAAGAGGGAACAGCTCAAGAATGTAGGACATCTTCTGATGAAATTAGCATTCGAATTGTTAACTCAGCAGGCAGTACTACTCGATTATCAACTTCTAGTAAGCGAAGTTGACCTGGGCTTAATTCTGAAGTAGGCACTATATAGGAGTCAAATATTAAATCTTCATAGTCTGTATATTCATAACTTCAGTATCATTGGTGACCTAAAGTTTTAATAGTTAAAGAGGGGTTATTAATTTCGTCCATTATGTAAAGGATTCGTAATGAGGGTAGTGCAATTATAATTAGGATAATGGCTGGTAAAATAGTTCAAATTGTTTCTACTTCTTGTGCATCTATAGTACTGGTATGGGTTAAGTTAGTTGTAAGTATTGATGAAATAATATATAGTACAAGGGAACTAATTAAGAAGACGATTATCAGGGCGTGATCGTGAAAACTTAGTAGCTCTTCTATGATAGGAGATGTTGCGTCTTGAAATCCTAGTTGGAATGGATATGCCATGAAGATATACAGGAGTCTCACCTGTAACTTAACTTTGACAAAGTTATGTAAATTTTACTAATATCTTATCTGTTGAGAAAGTCATAGTGGTTATGGTATTGGCTTGAAACCAATCTCAGGGGGTTCGAATCCTTCCTTTCTTAAAGCATAAGTATTTTATTTAGGGTTTACATAAGTAGGTTCCTCAAAGGTATGATAAGGAGGGGGGCATCCATGAAGTCATTCAAGATTTGTTGATGGTAATTCTACTATTAGTACTTCTCGTTTAGATGCAAATGCTTCTCATACCATAAAAATTATTAGGATAACGGCAGTTAATGAGATAAAGGATCCTATAGAAGAAACAGTGTTTCAGGTAGTATAAGCATCTGGATAATCTGAGTAACGTCGTGGTATACCTGATAATCCTAGGAAATGTTGTGGAAAGAAAGTTATATTAACTCCTACAAATATAATTAGGAAGTGAATTTTTGCTCAAGTTGTACTTATAGTATAACCTGTAAATAGAGGAAATCAGTGGATAAAACCGCCTATAATAGCAAATACTGCTCCTATAGATAATACATAATGGAAGTGGGCTACTACATAATAGGTATCATGAAGAACAATATCAAGAGAAGAATTAGCAAGTACGATTCCTGTGAGGCCTCCGACTGTAAATAAGAAGATAAATCCTAAGGCTCATAATATAGCAGGGGATCATTTAATATTACCTCCATGAAGGGTGGCTAATCAACTGAAAACCTTAACTCCAGTTGGAATTGCAATAATCATAGTAGCTGATGTAAAGTAGGCGCGAGTATCCACATCCATGCCTACTGTAAATATATGATGAGCTCATACAATAAAGCCTAAGAATCCAATAGACATTATAGCTCATACTATCCCCATGTATCCAAAAGGTTCTTTTTTTCCTGAGTAGTATGTGACAATATGAGAGATAATTCCAAATCCGGGTAAAATTAAAATGTATACTTCAGGATGTCCAAAAAATCAAAATAGGTGTTGATACAGGATTGGATCCCCTCCTCCAGCAGGGTCGAAAAAGGTAGTATTTAAATTTCGGTCTGTTAATAATATTGTAATTCCGGCGGCCAGAACTGGGAGGGAGAGGAGAAGCAGTACGGCTGTAATTAGGACAGATCAGACAAATAATGGTGTTTGATATTGAGAAAGTGCAGGAGGTTTCATATTAATAATAGTGGTAATAAAGTTAATTGCCCCCAAAATTGAAGATACACCTGCTAGGTGTAAAGAAAAAATAGCGAGGTCAACGGAAGCTCCTGCGTGGGCAAGATTTCCTGCCAAAGGAGGATATACTGTTCAACCAGTCCCTGCTCCTGCTTCGACTATGGATGAGGCTAGTAGTAATAAGAAAGATGGGGGAAGGAGTCAGAAGCTTATATTATTTATTCGGGGAAAAGCTATGTCAGGAGCTCCAATTATTAGGGGTACTAGTCAATTCCCAAAGCCCCCAATTATAATAGGTATTACTATAAAGAAAATTATTACGAAAGCATGGGCAGTGACGATTACATTATAAATTTGGTCATCTCCCAGTAGGGCTCCTGGTTGACCTAATTCTGCGCGAATTAGCAAGCTCAGCGCTGTGCCTGCTATGCCGGCTCAAGCACCGAATAATAGGTACAGGGTACCGATATCTTTGTGATTAGTTGAGAAGAGTCATCGATTAATGAACATAGGTAAAATGGCCGAGTAGGCATTAGACTGTAAATCTAAAGACAGAGGTAGAGCATTCCTCTTTTTACCAAGCCCTGTGGTGTAATACATATTGAATTGCAAATTCAAGGAAGCAGCTTCAATCCTGCCGGGGCTTCTCCCGCCTTTTTTTATTTGCGGCGGGAGAAGTAGATTGAAGCCAGTTGTTTAGGGTTTTTAGCTGTTAACTAACGTTTCATGGGTTTGAATCCCATCAATCTAGAAAGGGCTTAGCTTAATTAAAGTGATTGATTTGCGTTCATTTGATGTAAGATAAAGTCTTGCAGTCCTTAAAACGCAGGAGTTAAATAACTTATATTTGCTGGAAGCTTTGAAGGCTTCTGGTCTGAGGTAACCTAAACTCCTACTCCAAAATTATTATAATTGGTGCTAGTGGAAGGGTTAAGGTTGAGATTGTAATTATAAGGGGTAGTTGTATTGTTTGTTTTGGATTTTTGAATTGTCATTTGATTTTTATATTGTTTGTTGTTGGGAACATTGTTAGTGATGTGGTGTACGTAATTCGTGTGTAAAAATATAGGTTTAGTAGAGCTAGGAGTGTTATGAGTGTGGGCATAAGAATGTTGTTATTTTTTGTTATTTCTTGGATAATTGCTCATTTTGGCAAGAAGCCAGTTAGGGGAGGTAGTCCTCCTAAAGATAATATAGTCGTTAGGATAAGAATAGTGATTAGTGGTAGTTTGTTTCATGTATGGGATAGTGAAGTTGTTGTGGTTGCTGAGCTTAGTATTAATAGTATGAAGGTAGTAATTGTTATTGGGATGTATAGGTAGAGATTTAGTAATGTCATGGTTGGGTTATAGGTTAGAATGGCCATTATTCATCCTATATGGGCGATAGATGAGTATGCTATAATTTTGCGTAATTGTGTTTGGTTTAATCCACCTCAGCCTCCAATTGCGATAGACATTAGTGATATAATTAAAAGGAGATTTATATTAATAAGAGGTGCAATTATATATAGAATTGATAGAGGGGCTAGTTTTTGTCATGTTAGTAAAATTAATCCTGATATTAGTGGAATTCCTTGGGTTACTTCTGGTACTCAAAAGTGAAATGGGGATAGTCCTAGTTTTATTGTAAGAGCTATTGTTATTATGATTGATGCTGTTGGGTTAATTAGTTTTATAATAGATCAGTGACCAGTATATAATAGGTTAGTAATTGCTGCTATTATAAGAAGTATAGATGCCGTGGCTTGTGTTAGAAAATATTTTGTTGCTGCTTCTGTAGATCGTGGGTTATGCTCTTTTGTTAATAGTGGAATAATAGCTAGTATATTCATTTCAAACCCCACTCAAGTTATGAATCAGTGTGAGCTTGTTATAACAATTAAAGTACCTGAGATTATTGTTGTTAATACTAATGATAGGGTTAGGGGGTTAATTAGTACGGGAAGGGTATAAACCAACATTTTCGGGGTATGGGCCCGATAGCTTATTTAGCTGACCTTACTTAGAGTATAGTGTAATATAGGTAGCACGAAGATTTTTGAATTCTTAGGAGCAGGTTCAATTCCTGTAATTCTAGAAATAAGGGGATTTAAACCTCTATGATTTACTCTATCAAAGTAACTCTATTATCAGACATATTTCTTATGTTGAGGGTGGAATGCTTGCTAGGATAATTGGTAGAGTAACATGTCATATACATATTACTAGGGTAAGGGGTAGGAAGTTTTTTCATAGCAAGTGCATTAGTTGGTCATATCGGAATCGGGGGTAGGATGCCCGAACTCATAGAAAAATTATTGTAAATAGAAGAGTTTTAGTAGCAAAATTAATGGTGTAGAGCTCTGAAAGTATCGGGCTATTGTATGCGCCTAAGAATAAAATAGTTGTTAGGGCATTTATTATAATAATGTTAGCATATTCTGCTAGAAAGAAGAGGGCAAAGGGTCCTCCTGCATATTCTACATTAAAGCCAGATACTAATTCTGATTCACCTTCTGTCAAGTCAAAGGGAGCTCGATTAGTTTCTGCTAGAGTTGAAATAAATCATATTATGGCCAGGGGTCATGAGGGAATAATTAGTCAAGTGTATTCTTGTGTCGTAATTAGTGTGGTTAGTGTAAAGGAGCCATTTATAAATAGGATGGATAAAATAATAATAGCTAAAGTTACTTCGTAAGAGATTGTTTGGGCTACTGCTCGCAGAGCTCCAATTAATGCGTATTTTGAATTTGAGGCTCAGCCTGATCATAGAATAGCATAGACGGCCAGACTTGATAGAGCTAGTATAAAGAGTATACTTAAGTTTATATTAATTAGTGGGAGTGGTATAGGTAGTGGGATTCATATTATTAGGGCAAGAGTTAGGGCTAGAGTAGGCGCAATAATGAATAAAGTGAGGGATGATGTTAGTGGTTGTATAGGTTCTTTAGTAAATAATTTAACTGCATCAGCGATTGGTTGTAGTAGGCCATAAGGGCCAACAATATTGGGCCCTTTTCGGAGTTGTATATAACCTAATACTTTTCGTTCTAGGAGGGTTAAGAATGCTACAGCCAATAGAATGGGGATAATTATTATTAGTAGATTGACAAAGTACATAAAATTGTTAAAGAGAGGAATTGAACCTCTGGTTTTAAAAGCTTAAATTTTATGCAATTACCGGTCTCTGCCACTTTAACAAAACCCTATTCTTGGGTAATAAATATGTATATATTAAGATTAAGATTAATTCATCTAATTAATTAGGGCGCTTATTTTAAGTGGGCCCTGTCTCTCTTGTCCTTTCGTACTGGGAGGGACCTTAAAATAGATAGAAACCGACCTGGATTTCTCCGGTCTGAACTCAGATCACGTAGGACTTTAATCGTTGAACAAACGAACACATTAATAGCGGTTGCACCATTGGGATGTCCTGATCCAACATCGAGGTCGTAAACCCTAAATTGTCGATATGGACTCTTAAATAGGATTGCGCTGTTATCCCTAGGGTAACTTGTTTCGTTGATCGCATATAGCGGATCAGTATATAATTGAATAATTTTGACTTGTATGTCTTAATTGAAATTTTCTCGGAAGTTATTTTTTATTCCGAGGTCACCCCAACCCAAATTATCAACTCAGGTTAAAATGGGTTTATTTCTAATAGAATATTATTATGATTTATGAGTTGATTAATTAAAGCTCCATAGGGTCTTCTCGTCTTATTTTTTTATTCACGCCTCTTCACGGGAAGGTCAATTTCACTGATTAAAAGTAAGAGACAGTTAAACCCTCGTGAAGCCATTCATACGAGTCCTTATTTAGAGAACAAGTGATTATGCTACCTTTGCACGGTCAGGATACCGCGGCCGTTAAACTAAAGTCACTGGGCAGGCAGTGCCTCTAATATTTTTTATGCTAGAGGTGATGTTTTTGGTAAACAGGCGGGGTTTATGTTTGCCGAGTTCCTTTTACTTTTTTTAATCTTTCCTTAATTGCATACCTGTGTTGGACTAACAATTGTATTTAGATTTTTAGTTGGGTAGTTATATTCGTATTTGTTAACTATCAGTGAGTTATTCGTTCTGATATACACGCATGCAGGGAGAAGTACTTCTTGTTACTTATATCAACAGTATTGCTTCCATTTAAAAATAGAATAGTCCAGTTTTAGTAATTAGGAGTTTCATCATTAATTATTGGAATTAGTTTTTATATATTGTTGAGCTTGAACGCTATCTTGTTTGATGGCTGCTTTTAGGCCAACTAGAGTTATTTAGATTTTTGTTTTACTCGCTAAAAGGGGTTGTATCCCGTGTCTAAAAGGCTGTACCCTTTTAGATTATCAATTAAGCCTACATTTAAATTTGTTTTTTTTGTGGTAGGCTTAAGTTAGAACTAAAATTCTGTTCTGGACAACCAGCTATCACTAGGCTCGGTAGGTTTTTTGCCTCTACCCATTAGTCTTCTCACTATTTTGCCACATAGATGAGTTTGCTCTTTAGGCTGCTAGTGGGTAGCTCGTCTAGTTTCGGGGTGTTTAACTTAAATTCTTTTTGCTAATGCTTTCTAGTTGAATCATTATGCAAAAGGTACAAGGGTTAAGCTTTGCTTTTTCTTACTTATAAGATTTCTTTCATTTTTTCCCTTGCGGTACTTTTTCTATAGCGTCGAGTGGAATTTCTATCACCTATACTTTTAACTTTATAAATGTTTTGTTTTAATATTTTTGGGTAATATTATGTAGTATATTTTGAGCTATTTTTAGTTTCAAAGTGGTCAGTTTATATGAAATCTTCTAGGTGTAAACTAGGTGCTTTATGTTTAAGCTACACTTTGTGTTATCCAAGTGCACTTTCCAGTACACTTACCTTGTTACGACTTGTCTCCTCTTATAGATTAATATTTTATGTTATTTAGAATATGTTTAATATTGTTTTATTTGAGGAGGGTGACGGGCGGTGTGTGCGTGCCTTATGGCCACATTCAATTAAGCTCTCTATTCTTAATTTACTGCTAAATCCACCTTTAACTTTTGATTTCACATAGGTTTTCGTATAAATATAATTCCCCGGTTCGGGGAATGTAGCCCATTTCTTTCCATTCTATAAGCTACACCTTGACCTAACGTTTTTATGTTAATACTTGTGCTTACTTTGATTCCTTTTTAGGGTTTGCTGAAGATGGCGGTATATAGGCTGATTTAGCAAAGATTGGTGAGGTAGATCGGGGTTTATCGATTATAGAACAGGCTCCTCTAGAGGGATGTAAGGCACCGCCAAGTCCTTTGAGTTTTAAGCTGTTGCTAGTAGTACTCTGGCGAATAATTTTGTTTATAATTTTTTATGTTTAGAGCTAAGCATAGTGGGGTATCTAATCCCAGTTTGGATCTTAGCTATCGTGTAGTCAGATTTTTTAAAATCACTTTCGTTATATATCTTACAGTAGCTAAGGCTTTTTACAGCTTAGCTAAGATTTGATTTTATTATTGTTTATGTTCTAAAACACGCTTTACGCCGAGTGTCCATTAGTTTGGCCTAATCGTATGACCGCGGTGGCTGGCACGAGATTTACCAGTCCTAAATAGTATAACTTAGTCAGACTTTCATTTATTGCTTAATTTTTATCACTGCTGTATCCCGTGGGGGTGTGGCTAAGCGAGGTGTTATGAGCTACTCATTAGTGTGCTTGATACCAGCTCCTTTTTACCATTAATGGTATAGAGGGCATTCTCACTGGAATGGGGATTCTTGCATGTGTAAGTTTACTAGTAACTAATAGAAAGGCCAGGACCAAACCTATGTGTTTATGGAGTGAAGAGACTCATCTAGGCATTTTCAGTGCCTTGCTTTAGTATTAAGCTACATTAA